TTGGACTTATTCTATATACTCACTTAGATATATAGATACTTATATCTCTACTAAGAATTTTCAAATTGAATTAATTAATAATAACTACGAATTCATAATAATTACAATTCTTAATTATAATTAGTATAAATATAAAAAATGATATTTTAAAAAACTAATAAAAAACTAATAACAGGTACAAATAGTAAATCGAGGTACCCATTTTATGACAACTTTCAACTTTCCCTCTATTTTTGTGCCTTTAGTAGGCCTAGTATTTCCGGCAATTGCAATGGCTTCTTTATTTCTTCATGTTCAAAAAAACAAGATTGTTTAGATCTAAGGAGACCCAATCCAATCTTATCCGTTTTTTTTTTTGAAACTTACACTTGTAGCATAACACAGATATTTAGTTCGGGAAATGTGGTATAACATGTGATTTCCGCCGAACAGAAAGGAAAAAGCTCTTATGCCTGCAGAAAATGATCTATGGGTAAATAAATTCTAGCTAGTTTCAAATAGATCAGGATCGTCAGATGCCTAAAATGTAAAGTTGGTCGATCTATATGTATATCAATATGTATATTGGGATTATATGAAGAGTATGTTATTATTTTAGATCTAACCAATTTGATGAATTACTCCTAAAGGTTCACATCAAACTAGTGCTAGTTCACATCAAACTAGTGCTAGTTGATGAGAATTCCTTCGGAAAGAAAAAAAGTAAAAACCATTTGGGGTATTTTCTCAATTCCAATAAAATGCAATCGGATCAAGTATGAATTGGCGATCAGAACATATATGGATAGAACTTATAACGGGGTCTCGAAAACTAAGTAATTTTTGCTGGGCCCTTATCGTTTTTTTAGGTTCATTAGGATTCTTATTGGTTGGAATTTCCAGTTATCTTGGTAGAAATTTGCTACCTTTTGTTCCGTCTCAGGAAATCATTTTTTTTCCACAAGGGATCGTGATGTCTTTCTACGGGATCGCGGGTCTTTTTATTAGTTCCTATTTGTGGTGCACAATTTCCTGGAATGTAGGTAGTGGTTATGATCGATTCGATAGAAAGAAAGGAATAGTATGTATTTTTCGTTGGGGATTTCCTGGAAAAAACCGTCGCATATTCCTCCGATTCCGCATAAAAGATATTCAATCCGTTAGAATAGAAGTTAAAGAGGGTATTTATGCTCGTCGTGTCCTTTATATGGACATCAGAGGCCGGGGGGCTATTCCGTTGACTCGCACTGATGAGAATTTGACTCCACGAGAAATTGAACAAAAAGCCGCGGAATTGGCCTATTTCTTGCGCGTACCAATTGAAGTCTTTTAAAAGGAACTGGGCTGAAGAACGAATGCTTTCTCAGCAGGAGGGAAAAAATACAAGAATCCTGCTTTTTCTATAACATAACTTAACTGAAGTTTCGTCAGAACGTTCAGTCGAGCCAAAGCCGACGTATATGGAACAACCATAAAACAAAACTCTTTTTTTGTTAAGTTTCATATTTGTTGGAAGTGATACTTTAGATGCGGATAAATCATATCTTGTAAATTAGTTCCTTTTTGTCAATCGACCTTTTTTATCCTTTCGTTTGTGTTCCTTACTAACCAATAATGGGGTTTCTTAATAATGATAACTGGCCCATTTCTGTCTTGTTTTGCCGCTTATTTGTTTGATCATGACAATATCTTTCTCTCAATTATTCTATTCTTGGCTATGGGGAATCGTTGGAATTTTTTCGAAATAGGAGTTCTTTCGTCTCAAAATCTCAATAATATTCATTTCTTAAAGTACTTCTTTCGGTCATTCATCGAAAAGAGACACTTGGTCGGAATTTGATGAATTGAGATATCTGGAAACAATATTTTGGATTATTTCTTGATTCAAATTCGAAGTGGAGTCATAGTCTATTTCTGTATTGTTTCTAGATTCAAACAAAATTACAACTAAAATAGATTCATAGGTTTGATACCTTGTCTAGAACTCATGTTTGAAAGAAATATTCGATCACATAGAGTCAGTGGGTTAATTCAAAATTCACAGGTGAAAAATGGCAAAAAAGAAAACATTCACTCCTCTTTTGTATCTTGCATCTATAATATTTTTGCCCTGGTGGATTTCTCTCTCATTTACTAAAAGCATGGAATCTTGGGTTACAAATTGGTCAAATACTGGTCAATCCGCAATTTTTTTGAATGATATTCAAGAAAAAAGTATTCTAGAAAAGTTCATAGAATTAGAGGAAATCCTCTTCTTGGACGAAATAATTAAGGAATACTCGGAGACAGATCTACAAAAGCTTTCTATAGCAATTCACAAAGAAACGATCCAATTAATCAAGATACACAACGAGGATCGTATCCATACGATTTTGCACTTCTCGACAAATATAATCTGTTTTGGTATTCTAAGCGGTTATTCAATTTTAGGTAATGAAGAACTTGTTATTCTTAACTCTTGGGCTCAGGAATTCCTATATAACTTAAGTGATACAGTAAAAGCTTTTTCGATTCTTTTATTAACCGATTTATGTATCGGATTTCATTCACCCCACGGTTGGGAACTAATGATTGGTTCTGTCTACAAAGATTTTGGATTTGTTCATAATGATCAAATTATATCTGGTCTTGTTTCCACCTTTCCAGTTATCCTCGATACTATTTTTAAATATTGGATTTTCCGTTATTTAAATCGTGTATCTCCGTCACTTGTAGTTATTTATCATTCAATGAATGATTGATAAATGATCCACCAATATTAATTTAATCCAATTAGAATGTTTCTTTCTTTGTAGTTCTACATAAGCATTAAAAACTTTCTATCCGGGGGATTTTCATACTTTTCATACTATAGTATTCCAGTAAAATGATTCCAATAAATAGCAGAATCGTGGATAGGGAACTATACTAGCGACCTACCCAATTTATTGTAGAAATTTTCGGATCAATGATTAGACCATGCAAACTAGAAATAATTTTTCTTGGATAAAGGAACAGATTACTCGATCTATTTCCGTATCGCTTATGATATATATCATAACTCGGACATCCACTTCAAGTGCATATCCCATTTTTGCGCAGCAGGGTTATGAAAATCCACGAGAAGCGACTGGGCGTATTGTATGTGCCAATTGCCATTTAGCTAATAAGCCTGTGGATATTGAGGTTCCACAAGCGGTACTTCCTGATACTGTATTTGAAGCAGTTGTTCGAATTCCTTATGATAAGCAAGTGAAACAAGTTCTTGCTAATGGTAAGAAGGGGGGTTTGAATGTAGGGGCTGTTCTTATTTTACCAGAGGGGTTTGAATTAGCTCCTTCCGATCGTATTTCTCCCGAGATGAAAGAAAAGATAGGCAATTTGTCTTTTCAGAGCTATCGCCCTAATCAAAAAAATATTCTTGTGATAGGGCCTGTCCCTGGTCAGAAATATAGTGAAATTGCCTTTCCTATTCTTTCCCCCGACCCCGCTACTAAGAAAGATGTTCACTTCTTAAAATATCCTATATACGTGGGTGGCAATAGGGGAAGGGGTCAGATTTATCCTGACGGAAGCAAGAGTAACAATACAGTTTATAATGCTACAGGAGCGGGTATAGTAAGTAAAATCATACGAAAAGAAAAAGGGGGATATGAAATAACCATAACAGATCCATCGGATGGACGTCAAGTGGTTGATATTATCCCTCCAGGACCAGAACTCCTTGTTTCAGAGGGTGAATCCATCAAATTTGATCAACCATTAACAAGTAATCCTAATGTGGGTGGATTTGGTCAGGGAGATGCAGAAATAGTACTTCAAGATCCATTACGTGTCCAAGGTCTTTTGTTCTTCTTGGCATCTGTTATTTTGGCACAAATCTTTTTGGTTCTTAAAAAGAAACAGTTCGAGAAAGTTCAATTGGCCGAAATGAATTTCTAGACTCGTGGATTTATCGACATCAGGTTCGTAAAAAGAACCAAATTATTGTTGTCAATTATGTATGATAAAAAAACAAAAAAATGAAATTCTGAAAAACCTTTTATTTACTTGCTTTTTTTCTATGAGCTTTGGGGAATCCCTTGTACCGTATTACTAGTCATAATAGGTAGATTTTTGTTTGAAGAGGACTATTTTATTTGACTTTATGACTTTACCATCTCTTTCTTTGTTTTTTTAGCCAAATTGAACCAAATTGAATTAGTACGACTATATTACTATTGCCAGATTTCAATGTCATAAAATGTATCAATTTTATTCTATTTCAAATAGAATAAAATTGGGATAGATATTAGCATAAGTAAGGCATAAGTAAGCGGGTAATAAAACAAACTAGAGTTGCGGGGAACAAATAAGACTAGGAGGCATTATTCGTCTTTCTAGTCTTCGACACAAGAAAGGGGTGTAGAAAATTCCTTTTCTTGTGTCGAAGGAGTAATGATTTTTGATCCTGTTCGTCTAAAACTCCTAGTCTTGGTTTCGCTTTTCCAGATGTATCAGAACTTTTTTTTTTTCGATTTATTACGTAGAATTTTCTTACGTACAATAAAGTAGTGGACAAACAAAAAAAAGGGGGGGAATCTCATTTTATTGATTAAATAGAACTTATTCAATGAACTTATAAAAAATTTCCATTTTTCTGAGATATTAAAATAAATAGGTAAATAGAGTATCGAAAGTATTTGTACGATATCAAATCTACAGAAATATATATATATAATCCAGGAAATTGAGTGATTCCCCCTTTCTTCTAACTTGGAAAATACTCATTGATACTATCAAGATCAAGGAACAGGTGTTCTGAATCAATCAATGAAGTTTATTTTTCAAAAGTATCATCAGAAAAAATAGAATGGAGTTTTTTGAAACGGCAGAAAAGAAGTCCACTTTGTTTTTTAGACGAAAAAAAAGACTATGATTCTTAAGAACCCAACGGGCCCTTTCCCCTCGAATCATACAAACAAAGAAGGGAGTCCCGTTGAGTTCCTACGCTTTCATGTCTAGAAATCAATTCATCCGATTACTACAGGGATGAACCTAAT